TCGGGTCGGGTTAATTAGAGAATAGACAGACGTCTGTTGGCATTCCAGCCTTCCTTCTCCTTTCAGGGCCTATCCGAAAGAGGATTGTACCTCTTGGTCGTGAATATCTGAATAGGACGAACCCGCCCCCGTGGATATCTTTGCTTCGGAACAAAGCAATTAGAATTAGGCTCGGTCAACTGGAATGTGTATTATCCATATGGGAGATCTTCCAATTGAGGAGATCCATCGACCTGAGACGAAGAGAAAGGTCTATCTATCTTCTTTAGTTATTCAATGAAACCAATGATTCATTATTGGAGCAGATAGCAACAACCATTTCAGCGGACATGCGTATTTTCCGATGTATTTACATGGTTTCATTAGTAGAAATTGTTTGATGTAGCGAGTAATAGGCTCTTTCGCAGTTCAAGAATTCTTGTTTAGGCAGTTCATATCATCCACACATAGTGATCTAAGATTTCAATTCTTCCATGGAGCTAAGGCCAAAAAGATGGAAGAAACAAGTGTTTCCACGACTCTACCATCCGGCCAATTCTGTTCCACTTAATCCCCTTTTCATGGGCACATATCTTTACGGCTAAGGGATGGGGAATCTTTCTCCTGTTACATGAATCAAATGTTTCATTTCATCCGGGAAAATCCATCTCTTTCTCAACAATGTCTTTGTCATTTGATCCAATAGCGTTCCGTTAGATAGGAACAGATTTGATAAATACTGATAACTCTCGGATAGAGTATTAGAACGGAAAGATCCATTAGATAATGAACTATTGGTTCTAAACCATCTCTGGCGATGAATCAACAATTCGAAGTGCTTTTCTTGCGTATTCTTGATGAACCAGCGTTTATATATAGATGTAGGAGGATTTGTTTGGGAAGCAATAAGCCCCTTTGACATCTCTTCATCTGCAAAGAATTCTCGACGTGAAAACACAGAGACAGAGGGCTGATCTTTGAATAGGGAAAAGAATGGATCCGCAGGGTCCCAAATGAATTGGCTTGGTCGAAAAAAGCCTTGTTCTTTGGAAGATCTATCTCGTGTCTGGTACTGCATAGTTCCACTCTGCAAGAACTCCGAATCATTCTCTTGAAGCTCATCCTCTTTATGATAAATGATCCATTTGCCCCGAAATGACCCAGTCCAATAGGGAAATCCCAATTCAGTGGGCCTTTTGATACAATCAAATAGATTGCCACAAAGGCGCCATATTCTAGGAGCCCAAACTATGTGATTGAATAAATCCTCCTCTATCTGTTGCGGATCGAGGGCCCCTTCCCCTTCTTCAAACTCCGATTCGTATTTTTCATATAGAAATCCCTGATCAACGATAGAACAAGATCCATTTTGCATCATATCTAACTGATTCCTTGGTTCGGACCGAAGAAGTAATGTCACTCGATTATTATCAAACTGACTGCAATATTTTTCTGTCCGTGAGGATCCCGCCAGAGCCAGAGCGCCTTCTACTTCTAATAGTAATAATAGTAATAGGCCATGAACTAGATCAGAATCATTCTCAACGAATCCATAAGAAGTGATCCAATTTTTTTCATCGTATCTGGATGAAGACCAAAGATCTTGAGCGACCGATCCGGCAGAACAACTCAAAAGATAAAGAAGTATCGTGAATTTCTTCATGCTCGTTCCAAGTTCGAAGTACCATTTGTACAAATAAGAATCCCCTACCTTACATGATTTCTTCTTCATATAGATAGATATAGGATCTATGGGGCAATTACTTAGAAGTACATTTTGTGTAACAGCCTTTCCTATCTGATAGAAAAGGATCCCATGATCCTGAACCGATCTTATCTGGGATCGAAAATCCCAAGTTTTTCTATGAAGAGCTGATCTAATTGTATTAGTTTCTATAATGGATTTCTTCTGTGTAATACTAATTGATAGGGCCTCATTGATAAGTGCTACAAGATCTCGCGCATTGGAACCCATGGTTATGGACCCGAATCCGTTAGTATGGAACATCTTCTTTTCCAAGTGAAATCCCCTAGTATATGAAAGAATGAAAAAGTGCTTTCGTTGTTGTGGAAGAAGAAGCCTTCGTATCTTAATGCATGTATTGAATTTATTCGGAGCTATTAGAGCGGGATCCACTTTTTGGGGAATATGAGTCGAAGCAATAACAAGAATCTTTCCAGTGGAACATCTTTCACAATCCTTGGAGAGATAGTTCTCTAATAGACCGAGGGATAAGTAATTCGACTCATTCACATGCAGATCATGAATGTTTGGAATCCATATTATGCAAGGAGACATTGCTTTTGCTAATTCGAATTGAAGGGTTATATCAAATCGGTCTATTTTCGGCGTCATATACATAGTTAGCACATTCGTCATAGTTAGCAGCTCCGTATCAATATCAAGGTCATCATCACTATCATCAATATCGTCACTATCATCAATATCGATATCATCAAGAAGATAACCTTTAGGCTTGTCATCCAGGAACTTGTTCGGAAATACCGTAATGAAAGGAAC